GTACTAAATAACGAGCTAATGAATCCCCCTCTTTTTGCCATTGGACTTCCCAATCAAATTCGTCGTAACACTCATAATGATCAACTTTACGAAGATCCCATTGTATTCCGGAAGCTCGTAGCATAGGTCCCGACAAACCCCAATTTATTGCTTCCTCTCCACCAATAATGCCTACTCCTTCAACTCGTTGTAAAAAAATGGGATTCCGTGTAATAAGCTTTTGATATTCGGCAATTCCTGTTAAAAAGTAATCGCAAAAATCCAAACATTTATCTATCCAGCCATGAGGTAAATCAGCAGCGACTCCTCCAATACGAAAAAAATTGTGCATCATTCGCATACCGGTGGCAGCTTCGAATAGGTCATATATCAATTCTCTTTCTCGAAAAATATAGAAGAAAGGAGTCTGTGCCCCAATATCTGCCATAAAAGGGCCAAGCCATAACAAATGTGAAGCTATACGACTTAACTCCAACATAATGACTCTGATATAACTGGCCCTTTTAGGGACTTGAATATTCCCTAATTGCTCTGGTGCATTTACAGTTATTGCTTCTGTGAACATAGTAGCTAAATAATCCCAACGTGTTACATAAGGCAAATATTGTATAATTGTTCGATTTTCCGCAATTTTTTCCATACCTCTGTGTAAATAACCCAATATTGGTTCACAGTCAATAACATCTTCACCATCTAGAGTAACAATGAGTCGAAGAACACCATGCATTGATGGGTGGTGAGGTCCCATATTGACTATCATGAGGTCTTTTCTTGTAGCTGGTACAGTCATAGGTTTTTCCTGATTCATTCTTCCATGAATTGCTGAAAGCGAAAAGAAGTTCATCAAACTTTAATCGAATAATTCAAACTAACTCTTCAAATTAACGAGTTTTTCTCTCTCGAATATCCAACTGTCCTATTAATTCTTTATAACGTGCTCTGTTTTTTTTTGACAAATAAGCCAGCAGCCGTTGACGTTTTCCCAGAATTTTCCGCAGACCTCTCTGAGATAAATAGTCTTTTTTGTGTAATTCCAAATGTGAGGTAAGTCTCCGTATCTTGTTGGTGAAACTTACTACTTGAAATTCAACGGATCCGCTATTTTCTTTGTTTTCTTCTTGTTCTTGCAAAATAATTGAAATAAATGAATTTTTTACCATAAAAGAATTTCACACTCCCCTTTTTACAGATAGTTATTTTATTGGATCAGTAATAATAGTCATAATAATGTAAGAAATTTTAATGTAGTATACACAATAATCAAAAATTTTTTATAGATTCCTGTTTTTTTTTTCAACGAACATTAATGAATCCTTTTTTGGAGTTCATTTGTATAGTCATACAAAAAGAGGATACCAAATCGTTTAGTACGAAGATTCTGTTGATTAATTTATAGCTTTAATTTTTACGCCATTTACTTATCCTAGAGGGGGATGTAAGACAGCGCATATGAGCATCGGGTTGTTTGCATATAACATGGATATTTACAGATCACGGACAGAAAAACAAAAATGAAAAATCTGATTGATAGAACAACATAATATATAGAAAACTCAAAAATTAAAATCAGGGGTACATATATATCCTTAACATACTCAAGCGGCTCCCATTATTGGTATCAAACCAATAGCGATTCATACAAGCTAAATCTTCTAATCGATAATTAGGCCAAAAAAATAACTTTAATTTAATTAATTCATTTTTTTTTCGGTCGAAATTTTTACTTTCATCCAAAAATTGACTCCAATTTTTTATCTTGTTCTCCTTGGAAAATGTTTTATTTCTATGCGCACCATTCTGATTCTTTAAATTCAAATTGAAAGAAATTATAATTCGCAATTCTCTACGACGTCTAGATGATAAAATTTTTTCAGGAACAAGCAAATCATAATTATTTTTGTCTTTATTTAGAGTTTTCCTTTTATGTCTTGGAATGGATTCATCAAAATTATTTTTAGCAACATTTTGGGGGTTTCGGTATCTTTGATTACTTTGGTGCTTACTTTTATGAACCAATGAAATACCTATGATTTGATACATAAAAAACTGTCCGTCATTTTTTACAGATAGACGGGTAGGTTCCATAATTAATATTCCCTTTTTCGTTAATTGTGTAAGATTTAAACGCCTTCTCATTATATCCAGATTCATTTCTTTCCTTTGAATATAGGATATAGTAATTTTTCTTACATTTATGAGGCTAAGCAGGAGACCATATATCTGGATATTATTCATCATTTTTTGATTCAATTGATTCAAACGTCCAGTCCATCTTAATTGAAAAGGAAAATCTCCTTTAAGCAATACTTTTAGTTTTTCGATCGATTCTAAAAAATATTCTTCAATATTGTTTTGATTCTTTAATTCAAAATATTGTTTTGAATTTGATGGTCTAAAATTTAAAAAATATTCATTCGCCTCTTGTTTTCCTTTGATATTTGGATTTTCACTAAAATTTGGATTGATATTCAAATTAAAAAGAAGTAAGTTGCTTGGGATAAACCAAGGTTTCTCTTTATATTTATGATAAAGTATTAAAAACTCTGGAAATAAAAAAACTTTCGGATTCGATATGAGGTGATTTAAGATTAAGAATTTTTCATTCATTCCCATCCAATCAAAAGACACCCCCATCCAATCAAAAAAGACCTTTTTATAATTGATTTCGGAATTTGATTTAATTGGAAGATAAAAAAGACCATTATTATGAGAATTCTCCGTTATTTGGTCCTTATTAGGTTCAACCTGAATATTTGTATTAAATTTCCAACCCAAATATTTTCTATCTGTATTTTTTTCCATATATATAATATCACTTTTTTCTAGATAATTCTTGATAGGAATATTATTGAGTATGTTAAAAAAAGTTTCTTTATTTTTGGTGGAATTTTCTTGCTTCTTTATTGTTTCTAATGATGATCTATAAATATCAGACTTATTCTTAGTTTCAGAATTCATATATTTATATGAGAAAAGATCATATCTATAGTTTTTTTGAAAATTCTCCTCTTTATTTGGTAATAAATATACTTTCAAATTTTGTTTTTTTTTGTAATCCAATAATGGGTCTTTTTCATAGGAATACCTTTTCTTTAAATCATCATTTTGAGACATATGGCATTGATTTATTTGATTTCGCCATTTTTGTGGGACTAATGTAGACCATGTAATCTGAGATAAATCATATTGATAATGACTTCTTAACCAGTTTTTCCATGGATTCTTTTCATAATTTGAAAGTTTGTTATGTCTTACTTTGGAATCAAATATTCCTTGTGTTCCAAAAAAATCCTTTATTTCATTCTTAAGAAAAAAAGATGGTCCATTATATTGAAGAATAGATCTTAACTTATTGAAGTTAATAACTTGGGTTTGTGATAATTTAAAAAATACATATTTTTGTGACAAGTAAGATAAATCAAAAAAAATATGTGGCTTCTGCTTACTATTTCTAAGATTATCAAAAGCCTTTTTTATAGTCATAGGCGAAATCAAGTCAATTTTATTTTGTTTTTTTTTATTAATTCTTTCTTTATCTTTATTTATTTCATTATTGTCAATGTATTTTTCAAGAATTTTTTTTGTTGATTCCATAAAAAGTTGTAGAGAAATTCTGCGCATATTAATATTAATTATACATAAAAAGATATCTACGTATATTTTTTCAATGCAAAATTGAAATATTAATTCAATATTTTTTCTTTTTAATATTTTCCAAATTTTTGGGGGTGATTCTCGATTATTCTTTTTATTTTTTTTCATTATTTCTATTTGATTTCTGATTGTGTTTCTTCTATCAATTCTATGTTTAATCTCTTCTTTTGCCTGTGAATAATCTCTAGATTTATTTTGACTAAATGATTCATGAATTATCTGAGTGCTGATTATCGAATCCTTTTCTGTTTGAGTTTCACTTGATTCATATATTTCTCTCGGTATAAATAATGGAATTTTCTTTCCTTTTAAAAGTATTTGTTTTAAAAATAAAAATGCTTTTTCTTGTTGCTTTGTTATTTTTTTTAAAACTCTTTGAACTCTAAAATGAAAATTTCTTATTTCGACTTTGTAGTCTATATCTTTAAAAACGGGTTCAAAAAAGGAAGGTGTTTTTCGAGGAGGACCAAAAGGATATTCTGTTTCCATTCCCAAAACTGTTAAAAAACAAGAATCAAAATCATCTTGTTGCTTTCGATCTCTATCAGAGAGTCGTAGCTTAGATCCGTGCCACGGTTTCAAATGAAAAGGATATAAGATTTTGATCTGAAAACCTTCTATTAACCAATTTTTAGGAAATTCTGTTTTGGAGAATTGAAGACCATTATAGCTGCACTTTAAATAAATTTCTCTATTCCAATCTTGGAAATCCTCATACCATTCCGGAGATTGCTGTAATAAAATACGGCCAATATTCTTAGCTATTATCAATAAGGGTAATTTAATATACCTTCTAAAAATTGATTGTGCTAGTAACAGAATACTTCTTGTTTTTTGTGCATATGGAATGTTTTCCCAGAATTCCATTGCGTCTTCCTGGTTGTTTTTTTTTATTTGGAATTGTTGATCGAAAATTTCAAATTCTGACTTTTTACCCAACCAATCTCTAATATTAAAAAAAAGCTTCGTTAGGTCGGATATAGGAAAAGGAAAATCTTCCATTTTTTCCAAAAAAAGAGGGGAATGGGGATTCCCTTGAGACGGTCCCCAAATAACCATTTTACGCCTTTGAGTGCGCATAGATCCTTTGATTGCGGCTCGACGAAAATCTGGTTCTTCCAAATAACTTATAAAACCCGAATCTCTATTAAATTTTGTATAAAGATTATAAGTCTTGAAATTAGATTTCTTAAAACTTCGGTTGGAACGAGTTAAAAAAGCTATACGTTTAAATTTTCTTGTTCGAAGCTGGTGATCCAGCCCTTGCATTATGCCTTGTTCTTTTCGTCGTTTTTTAAACATTTGTTCCAACTCGTTGATTAATTTGTATGACCATCGAGGTGGTT